AAAAAAATTTAAACTACGAATAGGATGACGAATGAGATCAAAAAAAATTATTATAATAGTAATATTTCGACACAAGAAAAGGAATTGTCCCCAGCCCTTTGCTTGTGTCAAAGACTAGGAAGACGAATAATCCCTCCTGGAATCTTTTGGTCCTCTCATTTCTTTTATACTTTGGTTTCTATTCTACGCTTATTTATCTTTTAATTGTTAGTATCCAATCGAATAGAAAAATATTGATTCATTCTATGACATTGAAATCTGACAATATTGACATAATCATACCGCTTCCATTTGGATTGAAAAAACAAAGAAATAAAGAAGAGGGGAGTAAACTCAAATAGTCTTCTTCACAGTATACATACTAGGAGTGCGGTACAAGTAATTCAATTCCCGAACGCGGGTAGAAAAAAAAAGAGGCTTTTCAGAATTTTTTTGATCATCCATAATTACATAACATAATAATAATAGCCAACAAAAATTGGCTTCTTTTTAGAGCTTGGTGTTGATAAATCTGCGTATCTAGAAATTCATTTCGGACAATTGAACCTTCTCAAACTGTTTCTTTTTAAGAACCAAAAATATTTGTGCCAAAATAACAGATGCCAAGAAGAGCAAAAGTCCTTGGACACGTAATGGATCTTGAAGTACTATTTCCGCATCCCCCTGACCAAATCCACCCACATTAGGATTGCTCGTTACTGGTTGATCAAGTTTGATAGATTCTCCCTCTGAAACAAGAAGTTCTGGTCCTGGAGGGATAATATCAACCGCTTGACGTCCATCCGATGCATCCACTATGGTAATTTCGTATCCCCCTTTTTCTTTTCGTATGATTTTGCTTACTATACCCGACGCTGTAGCATTATAAACATTATTGTTACTCTTGCTTCCGTCGGGATAAATCTGACCCCGTCCCCTGTTGCCGCCTACGTATATGGGATATTTTAAGAAGTGCACATCTTTCTTAGTAGCGGGGTCCGGAGAAAGAATAGGAAAGGTGATTTCACTATATTTCTGACCAGGAACAGGACCTATCACAAGAATATTTTTTTTAGTGGGACGATAGCTCTGAAAAGATAGATTGCCTATCTTTTCTTTAATCTCGGGCGAAATACGATCGGGAGGGGCTAATTCAAACCCCTCAGGTAAAATAAGAACAGCCCCTACGTTCAACGCTCCTTTTTTACCATTAGCAAGAACTTGTTTCAGTTGCAGATCATAAGGAATTCGAACAACTGCTTCAAATACAGTATCAGGAAGTACCGCTTGTGGAACCTCGATATCCACGGGCTTATTGGCTAAATGGCAATTGGCACATACAATACGGCCGGTCGCTTCTCGTGGATTTTCATAACCCTGCTGCGCAAAAATGGGATATGCATTTGAAATGGGTGCCCGGGTTATTATATATATCATGAGCGAGACGGAAATAGATCGAGTAATCTCTTCCTTTATCCAAGAAAAGTTATTTCTAGTTTGCATGGTCCAATCATTGATCCCGAAAATTTCTACAATAAAATTAGATAAGTCGCTAGTATAGTTCCCTATCTATGATTCTGCTATTTACTGAAATAATTTTACTGGAACATTGAAGGAAGCCCCCATATGGGTAGAAAGAATAAGTACAGTTTTGAATAAGTTGCTTATGTACAAAGTAACAAACATTATAATTGAATCGGTCTATCATTTTTCAGTCATTCATTGAATGATAAATGACTACAAGTGACGGAGATACACGATTTAAATAGCGAAAGATCCAATATTTTAAAATTGTATCTAAAATGACTGGAAACGTAGAAACAAGACCTGATATAATTTGATCATTATGAGCAAACCCAAAATCTTTGTAGACAGAGCCAATCATTAGTTCCCAACCGCGTGGCGAATGGAATCCTATACATAAATCAGTTAATAAAAGAATAGAAAAAGCTTTTATTGTGTCGCTTAAGTTATATAGGAATTCTTGAACCCAAGAGTTAAGAATAACAAGTTCTTCATTACCTAGAATAGAATAACCACTTAGAATAACGAAAGATATTATATTTGTCGAGAAATGAAAAACCGTATTCATACGATTCTCATTGTGCATCTTGATCAATTGGATCGTTTCTTTGTAGATTCCGCGGTGAGGCTTTGGTAAATGTGTTTCCGGGTATTCCTTTATCATTTCGTCCAAGAGCGAGAGTTCTTCTAATTCTATGAATTTTTTTAGAATACTTTTTTCTTGAATATCATTCAAAAAAATTTCGGAGTGTCTAGTATGCCACCAATTAGTAACCCAAGATTCCAGACTTTTATTAAATGAGAGAGAGATCCACCAAGGCAAAAATACTATAAATGAAAGGTATATAAGGGAAGTGGATGCTTTCTTTTTTGCCATTTTTTCGTCTGGGAATTTTTAAATGAACTCACCTCATTTGTCGACTCGATACTACTATATTATATACTACTATTTCTATTTTCTATTTCTATTTCTATCAAACATCGGTTCTATTACATTAAAATCTATTACATTAAAAGTTATAGAGCCCATGAATCTATTCCCTATTTTTTATTTGTGATTCAGTAAAGTGGTTATGAATTTAGAAAGAATACAGAAAAACAATACCGAAATACAATAAGAAAGAGTCCACTTCAAATTCGAAAAAAAAAAAAAAAAAAAATTTCGTTTTATGATTGTTCCGTGTTCGTTTGCGTTTAGCTCGAATGAGCGTTCTGAAGAAACTTCAGTTAAGTTATGCTATCGAAAAAAGAGAATTCTTGAGTTTTCGTTTTTTCCCTCTAGCTAAAAAAGCGGGCATTCTTCAGTTTAAGAATAATAAAGCAGTCATTCTTCAGTTCTTGTTTCAAAATACTTCAATTGGTACACGCAAGAAATAGGCCAATTCGGCAGCTTTTTGCTCAATTTCTCGTAGAGTCAAATTCTCATCAGTACGAGTCAAGGGAATGGACCCCTGGCCTCTGATTTCCATATAAAGGGCACGACGAGCATAAATACCCTCTTTAACTTCTATTCTGATGGACTGAATGTCTTTCATAAGGAATCGGAGGAAGATGCGACGATTTTTTCCAGGAAATCCCCAACGAAAAATACACACTATTCCTTCTTTTATGTCGAATCGATCATAACCACTACCTACATTCCACGAAATTGTGCACCACAAATAGGAACTAATAAAAAGACCTGCGATTCCGTAGAAAGACATCACGATCCCTTGTGGAAAAAAAATGATTTGCTGAGAGGGAACTAAAGATATAACAGTCCTACCAAAATAACTGGAAGTTCCAACCAATAAAAATCCTAATGAACCTAAAAAAAGGATAAAGGCCCAGCAGAAATTACTCGTTTTTCGAGACCCCGCTATAAGTTCTATCCATATACGGTCTGATCGCCAACTCATACTATACTAGATCTAGTTGCATTTTATTGGAATTTGGGAATAACCAAAAAAAATTGACTTTCATTTTTTTGTTTCCGAAGTAACCCTCATCAACCAGCACTGTTATGATGTGAACCTTTAGGAGTAGAGTAATTCATCGAATTGCCTAGATCTAAACTAAAATAAGAACATCCCTTTCATATGATTTCTTATAGATATCCACATACATATATTGACTTTACATTTAAGAAATTAATCCCGATACCAATCCATTTGAAAATAGCTCTAATTCAGTTACTCATATATCATGTTTACACATGCATACGAGCTTATGCTCGGAAGAAGCCACACGTTATACCATATTCTACTAAATAGATATCCGTGCTATGATCCACGTAAGTCTTGAAAAAAAAATAGATAAGATTTTGCCCATCTTATTTAAAAAATTTTGTTTTTTTGAACATGAAGAGATAAAGAAACCATTGCAATTGCCGGAAAAACTAAGCCCACTAAAGGCACAAAAATAGAGGGTAGGTTGTTGAGAGTTGTCATAGAATGGGTACCTCGATTTAATATTTGTACCTGTTATTTATTGTTATATTAATCTTTTAACCTGTTATAAAGATATCTTATAATTCATATATAATTATACTATTATACTAAGTATACCTAAGTGAGTATATACACTAATAAAGGGTATATTATATAATGTAAGAGTATATTATGTATATATACTAAGATATAATAAGGAATCTATAATATAAGAGTCTATATACTAATATTTTCTTTAATATATATTAAAGAAAGAAAAAGAAAATATTATAAGTCTATAAAGTATATAATAGACTAGAATATACTAAGTACGTATATATAATATAATTAATAATTAATGTAAATCAAAAGTGTAAATATGTAAATAAAAAAAAAAAGAAGTAAATAAATAGGCTTATTCATCTTTCTACATGCAATATATGTATGATAATTCACGTTTTTTTATTATGTTCTTTTTTTATTATTTTTCATTTTTTTTTTTAGTTTTTCCCTTCGCGAAAAATTCGTTATAATACGATCCGACAAAAGGGATTCTTAGTCAAACTGGGCATTCTTGAGGGATATAGAAAGATGTAGGACCCCCTTGCCCAATTTCACGGAAGAAAGAGATAGAATTCGCTCTTTTTATTTTGTTTGATAGAGATTTCCTGATTAGGAATCAGGGCTCATGATTCTTTTTCCAATTTAATCCTATGTTACCAAAGAAAAATCCATTCTTGGAATTTTGACTTTGCTTCCTACAAACTAAATAACTACTTGGTTACCACAGAACAAATAATCCAATTTTTAATTTTTTAAATGAAATTAAATGAAATAATTTATTAAATATGAAATTAAGAATCAAATTAAGGATATAGGGCTCTCCTTGATTTCATTTTTGATTTCATTTTTCGATTCAAAGGAAAGAAAGCATGGAGCTGAAATAACTCACGCAGAACGCCTTTTAAAGGATTACGTGGTACGATTGGATCGAATAAGCCCTTATGGAATAAATATTCAGCCGCTTGTGCAACCCCGGGTACTGTCTTATTCAATGTTTGTTCAATTACTCTTTTACCCGCAAATGCA